CTTTCAAAAATTTGAATAGAAACCAAAGGGCAAATGTCCGATATGTAACTCGCCCGAGGCAAGATCTTATTATTGCCCAGTCTCTTTTTATAGTAAAGTGCGTATACGCTTAACAAAAGGACTTCTTTTTTGAAGAGTCAAGAATAAATAAAAAAAAAGTCCGGTCTTACTTAGCTTAGTATCCGTCTATAAAGATAGTAAGAGCCCATTCCCGTTTCCCGTTGATTGAAATAGAAAATTTCGGAAGAATTTTTGGTTGGAATAAATTTCCAATCACCCGAATCCCTTTCTTTTCGAAGTAAAAAAACGGGAATCAATGAAATTGGATTCAAGTAGTATTATTCCTATCACATAATCCTCTGTTGGAATCCAACGGGATTCCAAATTTAGAGTTTTTATTTTAAAAAGTTCAAAATGCGTTGCAGGATGATCTATAAAACAAGCGGGTTTGATTCCTGAACTCAATTAGTAGTACTTCTAAAGCCCACTTCTCCCCCACACTACGAGTGAAAGGGAAAATGTAAAGACTACCATTAAAGCAGCCCAAGCGAGACTTACTATATCCATGTGCATTATGTCCTCTAATCTCTATAAATACGAAGGAATTATTCCTCACTAATAATAGTGAAATTAATGGAATAGTGAAATTAATATCGCAGAGTCAAAAAGGGGTTCTACTGAACACTATTGAGAAACCAATCCAAAAAATTGATTAGGATTTCGAGTTTTTTGGTGATTCAATTCAGGCGACACCCGGATTTGAACTGGGGAAAAAGGATTTGCAGTCCCCCGCCTTACCACTCGGCCATGCCGCCAAAACGATACATTTGTTTTGTTGACTTTCTAAGTAAAAACAGAAGGGGAGAAATCACTAAAAAAGAGAAATCACTATCTATTACAGACCTCTATTTCCTCATTTGATCTAATCCGTACCCCCTTTCCCGATTATCACTGTGAAACAGGGGGCTTGACTAGGGGTTGCCAAAAAGAAATTCTTTTTTTTGCCCCTTTTTCTATTTCTATAAAAGTCAATTATTTATCCAATCTAATATTGATTGGATACCTGAGCACCCCGAGATTCTCGCGAGTCCGTCATATCTAAAGCAACTTCCGCTCCTTTCCAAAACTATTAATTGAATTTCCTATCAGGCGCTACAATCTGATTCAAGATCCAGTCATTAGACATTTCCTTAGTATTAAAGACTACCATTAAAGCAGCCCAAGCGAGACTTACTATATCCATGTGCATTATGTCCTCTAATCTCTATAAATACGAAGGAATTATTCCTCACTAATAATAGTGAAATTAATGGAATAGTGAAATTAATATCGCAGAGTCAAAAAGGGGTTCTACTGAACACTATTGAGAAACCAATCCAAAAAATTGATTAGGATTTCGAGTTTTTTGGTGATTCAATTCAGGCGACACCCGGATTTGAACTGGGGAAAAAGGATTTGCAGTCCCCCGCCTTACCACTCGGCCATGCCGCCAAAACGATACAAAATAGATACAATTTTTCCCGGATTACTTCGTTTTTATTGTACTTGTGTTTTGACTTCTGTTTTCCTTAATCCTTTTATTTCCTAAAATTTCAACCATTGACTATTGACTCCTTACTTCTAATTTAATTCATGAACGATTCTGGAATTTTAATTTCAAATTGTGTTGTACTTGTGTTTTGACTTCTGTTTTCCTTAATCCTTTTATTTCCTAAAATTTCAACCATTGACTATTGACTCCTTACTTCTAATTTAATTCATGAACGATTCTGGAATTTTAATTTCAAATTGTGTTTTCCTAATGACAAAATACAAATTTAATCAGAACTAGTCTGTATTTTTTTTTTAATTAAAAAAAATTTCTCAATTTCAATTATAACAAAACATATGAATATATGTAAACCCCAGAACATAAATAGAGATATCTATTATTTAGATATATTGTCAATAAAGAATTATCATAAAAATTTCCTACTTCATTTCATGCATGAATGGAAATTTTCTTTTGATAGAGCACGCTCGGGGCTGTCCCCAATAGAACCGGCAATAAAAGAGAAGTCTATAGGTATACGTGTTTAATAAATGAAACCCTTCTTATATTATACAATATACTTCAAATAATATTCTACTCAAAAAAAAGTAAAGTACAAATATCTCTCTTGTCTTTAAATCGTTTTTTGAACAACAAAATCCCTAATGCTAAAAAAAAAAGGATTCTATTTGCTTTTTTCTTTGTCTCCCAAGAATCTTTTTAGTTTTCTCAAATTCGAATATGTAATATCATAATAATAATAAAATGGTCTAATTTGGATTATTTTTTTGTTTTGCTATTCTATACAAAACCCTATGACCTTAAAATGACAGAATTTTGTTTCGAGGATTTTTTTAGTAATTCCTTTCCGTTTTGATCTGTTGAAACTTCTGATTTAAGTAGAAAGTTGTCTTTTTTTCTATTTCTTCGTTCATACGCAGTTCATACATTTCATTTCAAATATGGGCT